AATCCTTGTTTATTGCCAGACCAAGAAGAAGTAAAAATATATTTCGAAAAAGAAAGAGAATTTTTAAAAAAAATTTTAAAGACCGTTCAATACCATCCTAATCTCAATAAAATTACAAAAGAATCTAGTGGACTAAAAGAAATCAGTAAAAAACTTCCCCGGCGGTCATATGAATTAATCACCGAATTGGAACAAAAATCAGGAGAATACCAACAGAAGCGGTCGATTGAGCATCAAGTTCGCTCAAGAAAAGCCAAACGTGTAGTGATTTTCACTGTTATTAAGGAAAACACTGATACTAAAAGTAATAAAGATACTAAAAAAAATAAAGCTACTAATCCCGAAGATCTAAGAAACCAAGTAGCTTTGATACGGTATTCCCAACAATCCGATTTTCGCCGGGGAATAATTAAAGGTTCTATCCGCGCTCAAAGACGTAAAATTAGTATGTGGGAACCATTTCAAGCAAATGTACATTCTCCTCTTTTTTTGGATAGAATCAAAAAATCACCTCGGTTTTCATTTAATAGATCCGGACTTATTAAAATAATTTTTCCAAGTTGGATACACAATCGAATTGACTTCAAAATTTTAGAAAATAAGGATGAAGAAACAAAAAAAGAACATAAAAAAGAAACGGATAAAAAAGAAGAGAACAGACGACAAGAGCAAACTCGGTTAGGTATGGCTGCAGTATGGGATACCATTCCACTTGCACAAGTAATAAGAGGTTTGATTCTAATAACTCAATCGAATTTGAGAAAATATATTCTATTGCCTTCATTGATAATAGCAAAAAACATTGGACGTATAATTTTATTGCAAATTCCTGAATGGTTTGAAGATCTACAAGAATGGAATAGAGAACTGCATATTAAATGTACATATAATGGTGTTCAATTATCGGAAACTGAATTTCCGAAAAATTGGTTAAGAGATGGTATTCAGATAAAAATCCTATTTCCTTTCTACCTGAAACCTTGGCACAGATCTAAACTACGACCCTCTCGTAGAAATCTAACGCAAAACAAAAAAGAAAGAAATGATTTTTGTTTTTTAACAGTTTCGGGAATGCAAACAGATGTTCCTTTTGGTTCTCTTCAACAACGATCTTCCTTTTTTAAACCTATTTTTAAGGAATTGGAAACAAAGATTAGAAAATCGAAAAATACCTATTTCTTAGTTCGAAAAACTTTAAGGGGAAAGACGAAATTAGTTTCAAAACAAATAAAAATTTGGGTTATACAAAATTTATTTATTAGAAAAAAGAAAATAAAAGTATTTTCAAAATTAAACCCAATCTTATTCTTTAGCGTAAGCGGGGTCTATAAATCGAATCAAACGAAAAACAACAAAGATTCTACAAGCATCAGTGAGATAATTTCTGAATCATTGATTAGTCAAATTCAATCTTCAAACCGGACAATGACAGAAAAGAAAACCAAGGATCTGACTGCTAGGGCAATCACAATCCGGAATCAAACAGAAAGAATGACAAAAGAAAAAAAAAAAAACACAAAAATATATATGAGTGCTAACAAAAAAATTTATAAAGATAAAAATTTGGAATCTTCAAATCTTTTTTTGGAAATAATAAAATGGAGAAATGTTCGATTAATCTCGAAAATAGATTTATTTCTAAATCTTTTTTTTGAAAGAATATACACAAATCCTGTTTTGTCTATCATTAATCTTTTCAAAGCCATTAGACAACTTTTTCTCGACTCAATAAACAAATTTAAATTTATCAAGAAATTAAGAAATATTAATGAAACAGATGAAGAAAGAGTTAATAAAAAAAACGAAAATCCAATTCACTTTATTTCAATTATTTCAACTATACAAAAGTCAATTAATACTATTAAGAATCAAACAAATTCACAAAAATGTTGCTACTTATCCTACTTGTCGCAAGCATATGTATTTTACAACTTATCGAAAATTCAAGGTAGTTATTTGGATAAATTAAAATATGTTTTTAAATATCACAATTACGGAATTCCTTTTTTTGTTAAGACTGATGAAGGGATAATTCATTTGGAATTAAATCATGAAAAACGCTTCAATTATGGAACAAATCGCTGGAAAAACTGGTTAAAGAAATTAAAACGATATCATCAATACAATTTATCTAAGATTCGATGGTTTAGATTATTACCCAAAGGGTTGAGAAATTTTATTTCTCAACACCCTATGGCTCAAAATTGCAAAAGGGGTTCATATGAAAAAGATGGATTAATCTCGTTCAAAAAACAAAATGCTGTTGAGGCCTATTTATTAGGGAATCAAAAAGATAATTTAAAAAAAAATTCTCGATATGATCTTTTATCATATCAATCTAGTAATTCTGAAAATGAAAATCAAAGGGACTCATCCATTTATGGATCACCTTTTGAAACACAAGTAAATAGAAAACAAGATAGTTATTCCAACTTAAACACGCATAAATACAACTTTTTTGATATATGGGGAAGGAGTCCTATTACTAATTATATAGGAAAGAGCGATATAAAATCTATGAAAAAAAACCCCGATAGAAAATATTTTGATTGGAAAACTCTCCATTTTGATCTTAGACAAAAGATCGCTATTGAGTACTGGATCAAGGTCGATACTAAGAGTAATCAAAATACTAAGATTAAGACTAACAATTATCAAATAACTAATAAAATTGTTACAAAAACCCTTTTTTATCTCGCGTTTCTGAAAAAACCTAAAATCAAGGTACCAAACAAAAAAAAAACTTTTTTAGATTGGACGGGGATAAATGAGGAAATACGAAAGTGTCCCATCTCAACCCTAGACTTTTGTTTCTTCCCAGAAATTTTGATACTTTCTAATCTATATAAAATTAAACCCTGGGTTATACCAAGTAAAGTACTTCTTTTACGAAGGAAGATAAATGAAAATGTTCGTCTGGAAAATAAAAACATCGTTGACAACAAAAAAGTTGAATGTGTTATACCGTCTAAAAAAAAAAATCTAAATCAAAAAGAAAAAGAAATTCCGTCAAACCAAAGAGATCTTAGATCAGATGTACAAAAACGGGTGAATCTTGAATCCCACTCCTCAACAAATCATCAAAAAGATATTGAAAAACATTATGGAGGATCCAAGGTAAAGGAGGGTAAAAACAAAAAACAATACAAAAGCAAAACAGAAGCAGAACTCGATTTATTGCTGAAACGTTATTTACTTTTTCAATTGAGGTGGGGTAATACTTTGAATCAACGAATGATGAATAATATCAAAATATATTGTCTACTGCTTAGACTGTTAAATCCAAGAAAAATTGTTATATCTTCGATTCAGCGAAGAGAAATGACCTTGGATATACTGATAATTCATAAGAATTTCTATGTTGTAGAATTGATCAAAAGAGGGGTATTAATTATCGAACCCGCCCGTCTGTCTGTAAAAAATGATAGATATTTTATTCTGTATCAAACTTTATCTATTTCATTAGTTCATAAAAATAAGCACAAAAATAATCAAAGATACATAGAACAAGCAGATAGTGATAAAAATTTTTTTGATTTACTTGCTCCTGAAACTATTTTACCTCATAAATATCGTAGAGAGTTTAGAATGAAAATTAGTTTCAATTCTAAAAATACGAATAAAAATCTAGGATTTTGCACCGCGAACAACCGTAGTCAATTTGTTGACAAACATAAGCATCTTGATAAAGATAAGAATGAATTAATTAAAGTCAAATTTTTGACTTGCTCTAATTATCGATTAGAGGATTTAGCTTGTATGAATCGCTTTTGGTTTGATACAAATAATGGCAGTCGTTTCAGTATGTTAAGGATATATATGTATTCCGGGTTGAAACGTTGTTGGTAGCACCCTTTTCCTATATATATTATATCCTATCCCTATTGCACAAAGAAATTCAAGTTGTTGTATATACCACAGTAAAATTACTAACATTATTCTTACTCATCAGTTAAATCCATATTGTTAAAAAAATTGGAAGAGGGAAAATCTTTTATGATTAAAAATATATTGATTTCGATTAGCTCTAAAGAAAAAAACAGAGGGTCTGTTGAATTTCAAATATTAAGTTTTACCAATAAGATACGAAAGCTTACTTCACATTTAGAATTGCATAAAAAAGATTATTTATCTCAGAGAGGGTTGCGAAAAATTTTAGGAAAACGTCAACGGCTGTTGGCTTATTTGTCAAAAAAAAATAGAGCACATTATAAAGAATTAATTGGTCAATTGAATATTCGAGAGACTAAAATTCGTTAATTGAAAAATTCATGTTGTTTTAAGTGCTTATGTTTTTTATTCTTTAATTCGAATTTTTTAGTTTAAATTTTTATTAATTTCTTTTGACTTTCAGCAATTCATGGAAGAATGAATCAAAAAAAAACTTATGACTGGGCCAGATACAAGAAAAGACCTTATGATAGTAAATATGGGTCCTCACCACCCATCAATGCATGGTGTTCTTCGGCTCATCGTTACTCTAGACGGCGAAAATGTTGTTGACTGTGAACCAATATTGGGTTATTTACATAGAGGGATGGAGAAAATTGCGGAAAATCGAACAATTTTACAATATTTACCTTATGTAACGCGCTGGGATTATTTAGCGACTATGTTCACAGAAGCAATAACGGTAAACGGTCCCGAACAGTTAGGAAATATTCAAGTACCTAAAAGAGCTAGTTATATCCGCGTCATTATGTTGGAGTTAAGTCGTCTAGCTTCACATTTGTTATGGCTCGGGCCCTTTATGGCAGATATTGGCGCACAAACCCCTTTCTTCTATATTTTTCGAGAAAGAGAATTGATTTATGATTTATTCGAGGCTGCTACAGGTATGCGAATGATGCATAATTATTTTCGTATCGGGGGAGTAGCTGCTGATTTACCTTATGGCTGGATAGATAAATGTTTGGATTTTTGTGAGTTTTTTTTAACAGGGGTTACTGAGTACAAAAGACTTATTACACGTAATCCCATTTTTTTAGAACGAGTTGAGCGTGTAGGTATTATTGGTGGAAAAGAAGCACTAAATTGGGGTTTATCAGGACCAATGTTACGAGCTTCCGGAATCAAATGGGATCTTCGTAAAGTTGATCGTTATGAATGTTACGACGAATTAGATTGGGAGGTTCAATGGCAAAAAGAAGGGGATTCATTAGCTCGTTATTTAGTACGAATCGGTGAAATGACAGAATCCGTAAAAATTATACAACAGGTTCTCGAAGGACTTCCAGGGGGACCCTGTGATAATTTAGAAATCCGACGCTTTGATAGAGTAAAAGATACCGACTGGAATGGTTTTGAATATCGATTTATTAGTAAAAAACCCTCTCCAACCTTTGAATTGTCGAAACAAGAACTTTATGTGAGAGTTGAAGCCCCAAAAGGCGAATTAGGAATTTTTCTAATAGGAGATCGGAGTGTTTTTCCTTGGAGATGGAAAATACGCCCGCCGGGTTTTATCAATTTGCAAATTCTTCCTCAGTTAGTTAAAAGAATGAAATTGGCTGATATTATGACGATACTAGGGAGCATAGATATAATTATGGGAGAAATTGATCGTTAAAATGATAATGGATACAACAGAAATACAAGCTATCAACTCTTTTTACAGATTCGACTCCTTACTCTATTTTAAAGGGATATATAGAATCATATGGCCGCTTGTCCCTATTTTTACTCTTATATTAGGAATCATAACAGGTGTACTCGTAATTGTTTGGTTAGAAAGAGAAATATCCGCAGGTATACAACAACGTATTGGACCTGAATATGCGGGCCCCTTAGGAATTCTTCAAGCTCTAGCAGATGGTACAAAACTGCTTTTCAAAGAGAACCTTCTTCCATCTAGAGGGGATACTCGCTTATTCAGTATCGGACCATCCATCGCAGTTGTAGCAGTTTTACTAAGTTATTCAGTAATTCCTTTTGGCTACCACCTTGTTCTAGCCAATCTTAGTATTGGTGTTTTTCTATGGATCGCTATTTCAAGCATTGCTCCCATTGGACTTCTTATGTCGGGATATGGATCAAATAATAAATATTCCTTTTTAGGTGGTCTACGAGCCGCTGCTCAATCAATTAGTTATGAAATACCATTAACTTTGTGTGTACTATCAATATCTCTACGTGCGATTCGGTGAAATTCTTTATTTCACCTACTCTTTCTTTTGAATTCTAATAAGAATAAGAAAGTCAAGTTAAATAGGTTGATTATATATTTTTTTCTTTGATCATTCGGGTTGATGAATCAAAGCCAATAGTTATATGGGTGAAAGAAAACGGCTTTTAATTTTGCAGTAAAGGATTGATTCTCTTTTCCTATGTACAAGGATTAAGTAAAAGTAAACATAAGTAGTAGAGACTGTTTACCCAAAGACCTTACCCCAAGATTGGTTGTTTATTCATCACTTCTTGAAGCGGGTTTAAAAGATCCATTCTCTGTAGTTTTTTTTTATCTATTAGCATAGGTATATAAAAAAAATTCAGGTTGAACAAAATTGAGTGAATGGTTAGGAAGACTAAGATACACAAAGGATTAGTAATGAGAATTCTCTAAGTTATCTGCGAGAACATTTCTATACATAAAAGGAATTTTAATTTGGACTTTTAGTTGGTAGAAATGATCAAGAAGTACTACCCACGATTCCGATTCAGAGTATGCTCCTATCCGTCGATTAAAAAAATAACTATTACGAACGAAGTAATCTTTTACTTTTTGTAAAATCCCCTTCTCTGAGAAAAAGACAAGATAAATTCCGAAGCATTTTTAAATTAATAAATTAAATAATAAAAAAATATAGCAAACAGAATTCCGTTGATTTAATTCGGGACCTTAGGAGAAGTTTTAACTCTATCCTACAAAAAAATAATAATGAAATGTCCTTATATTTAGCTGTGATCTTTGAGGAGCCGTATGAGGTGAAAATCTCATGTACGGTTTTGGAATAGTGATGAAAACGGTGTAGTTCTGATCGACTATAATTATCTAATAGTTCAAGTACAGTTGATATAGTTGAAGCGCAGTCAAAATATGGTTTTTTGGGATGGAATCTGTGGCGTCAACCTATAGGATTTATCATTTTTTTAATTTCTGCTCTAGCCGAGTGCGAGAGATTACCTTTTGATTTACCAGAAGCAGAAGAAGAGTTAGTAGCCGGTTATCAAACCGAATATTCCGGCATCAAATTTGGTTTATTTTACCTTGCTTCTTATCTGAATCTACTAGTTTCTTCATTATTTGTAACAGTTATTTACTTCGGAGGTTGGAATCTTTCGATTCCCTATCTATTTGTTCCTGAAATTTTTTTCATAAATAAACCGGGGAAAGTCTTTAGAACAATAATCAGTATCTTTATTATATTAGGTAAAACTTACTTGTTCTTGTTCATTTCTATTGCCACAAGATGGACTTTACCAAGGCTCAGAATGGACCAACTATTAAATCTTGGTTGGAAATTTCTTTTACCTATTTCTCTAGGTAATCTATTATTAACAACCTCGTTTCACCTTCTTTCACTCTAAGGTATTAGAATAGTTTCTTATTCATGACTTGTCTCAAACAAGAGAAAGAAATAAGTATTTTGAATTTATACATATTCACAATATGTTCCCTATGTTAACTGAGTTGATGAATTATGGTCAACAAACAATACGAGCGGCTCGGTACGTAGGTCAAGGTTTCACAATTACTCTGTCTCATGTGAATCGTTTACCGATAACTATTCAATACCCTTATGAAAAACTGATCACATCGGAACGTTTACGGGGTCGCATCCACTTTGAATTTGATAAATGCATCGCTTGTGAAGTATGTGTTCGTGTATGTCCTATTGATCTACCTGTTGTAGATTGGAAATGGGAAAGTAATATTCGAAAGAAACGATTATTAAATTACAGTATTGATTTTGGAATCTGCATATTTTGTGGTAATTGTGTCGAGTATTGTCCGACAAATTGTTTATCAATGACTGAAGAATATGAGCTTTCAACTTATGATCGGCATGAATTGAATCATAATCAAATTGCTTTAGGTCGGTTACCAATATCAGTAATTGACGATTACACAATTCGAACAATTTCAAATTCCCCTCCAATAAAAAACGTATAAACCCTCTGAAAAAATAAGAAAAAAAGGGGGGAAAGGTTTTGTTTGATCAATCAAGATATTGGCTAAAATCTTCATTTCAAACGATTTGAAAATATATATTTTCAAATTATTATTTTTTTTTTTAGAGGTCTAATTATCTAATTACAATGCCCCAAGAACACTATCTACATCAAGACCCATTCAACTTTTATTGCATTGAGTTTTAATTTTAATTAAGTTTAATTAAGTTAAGAAGTATCATAAATATAAAACAAATAGAGTCTATTCTTTTTTATTTTATTTTTCCTGGTCAGGTCAATCAAGTCATGAAATACTTTGATTTCTATCTTTTTAAATTAAATGGATTTACTTGAACCAATACCGGATTTTATTTTAGTCTTTCTGGGATCAAGTCTGATCTTAGGAGGTTTAGGGGTCGTATTACTTCCTAATCCAATTTTTTCTGCTTTTTCTTTGGGATTGGTTCTGATTTGTATATCCTTAGTCTATATTCTACTGAGTTCTTACTTTGTAGCTGCTGCACAACTACTGATTTACGTAGGGGCTATAAATATTTTAATCATTTTTGCTGTGATGTTCATGAACGGTTCAGAATATTCTAACTATTTTAATCCTTGGACAGTTGGGGATGGAATTACTTTGATGATTTCTACAAGTCTTTTTATTTCACTAATTACTACTATTCTAGATACGTCATGGTACGGGATTATTTGGCCTACAAGATCAAACCAGATTGTGGAAGAAGATTTGATAATTAATAGTCAACAAATTGGAATTCATTTATCAAGAGATTTTTTTCTCCCATTTGAACTTATTTCAATTATTCTTTTAGTTGCTTTAATAGGCGCAATTGCTGTAGCTCGTCAATAACAAAAAGAAATCATCAATGAAAAAATTTCATATTTGTTATATGTGATTCAATCGAATCGGTTGAATTCTTATTTCGATTAAAAATCATGAGATTTAGAAGGAGTTGTTTAACAATGCTAGAACATGTACTTGTTTTGAGTGCCTATTTATTTTGTATAGGTATCTATGGATTGATCACAAGTCGAAATATGGTTAGGGCCCTTATATGTCTTGAACTTGTATTGAATGCAGTTAATATGAATTTTGTAACATTTTCTGATTTTTTTGATAATCGTCAATTAAAGGGAGAAATCTTATCGATTTTTGTTATAGCTATTGCAGCCGCTGAAGCAGCTATTGGACCGGCTATTGTTTCAGCAATTTATCGTAATCGAAAATCAACTCGTATTAATGAATCGAATTTGTTGGGTAAGTAGTATTTATTATATCTTGTATTAACGAATTTAATTTGTTGAATAGGAGTATTCATTACATTATATAAAATTGAATATTTTAAATATTCAATATTATATTAATAAATAAATAACTAAAAAAAAGAAAGAAATTAAAATTCATATAGACTAAATCAAAGTATTTTGGTCTTGTCTACTAAAGCAATCCAGAAATAGATTGATTAGAAAAATTCTGATAACTTGTTGATTCGTCTGGTATCTAAATATATGCTTTGTTTCTAAGATTACTAGATTGAAATCTTATAACGTTCAAAAATGTATAGATCCTATGTCACATTCAGTAAAGATTTATGATACATGTATAGGATGTACTCAATGTGTCCGAGCTTGCCCAACCGATGTATTAGAAATGATACCTTGGGGCGGATGTAAAGCAAAACAAATCGCTTCTGCTCCAAGAACAGAAGACTGCGTTGGTTGTAAAAGATGCGAATCTGCCTGTCCAACAGATTTCTTAAGTGTTCGGGTTTATTTATGGCATGAAACAACTCGCAGTATGGGGCTAACTTATTAATACGTTCTAGAAAACTAAATTTGAACCCATAACCCATTTTTTTTACCAGAAAAACCCGTGCTCATAATATTCTTATGAGCACGGGTTTTTCTGGTCCAAGTATATCTTGTCTTTACCACGAATTTTTTTCCTTGGTTAACGCTAATTGTAATTTTTCCAATATCTGTGGGTTCCTTAATTTTATTTTTTCCACATAGGGGAAATAGGATCATTCGTTGGTATACTATTTGTATATGCATCTTAGAATTCCTTTTAATCGCCTATACATTTTGTTATCATTTCCAACCAGATGATCCATTAATACAACTAGTGGAGGATTATAAATGGGTCAGTTTTTTTGATTTCCATTGGAGATTAGGAATAGATGGACTTTCTATAGGACCCGTTTTACTAACAGGATTCATCACCACTTTAGCTACTTTATCGGCTTGGCCGGTTACTAAGGATTCTCGATTATTTCATTTCCTGATATTAGCAATGTACAGCGGGCAAATAGGATCATTTTCTTCTCGAGACCTTTTACTTTTTTTCATCATGTGGGAGTTAGAATTAATTCCCGTTTATCTACTTCTATCCATGTGGGGAGGAAAGAAACGTCTGTATTCGGCTACAAAATTTATTTTGTACACGGCTGGGGGCTCCGTTTTTCTATTAATGGGAGTTCTGTGTATCGGTTTATATGGTTCTAATGAGCCAACATTAAATTTTGAAACATTAGCCAATCAGTCGTATCCTGGGGCCTTAGAAATACTATTCTATATTGGTTTTTTTATTGCTTTTGCTGTCAAATCACCGATTATACCTTTACATACGTGGTTACCAGATACCCATGGAGAAGCACATTATAGTACTTGTATGCTCTTAGCTGGGATCTTATTAAAAATGGGAGCGTATGGGTTGATTCGTATCAATATGGAATTGTTTTCTCACGCCCATTATCTATTTTCCCCTTGGTTAGTAATAGTGGGTACAATCCAAATAATTTATGCGGCTTCAACATCTCTTGGCCAACGGAATTTAAAAAAAAGAGTAGCGTATTCGTCTATATCTCATATGGGCTTTATAATTATAGGAATTGGTTCGATAAGTGATACAGGGCTTAATGGAGCTCTTTTACAAATAATATCTCATGGGTTTATTGGTGCTGCACTCTTTTTCTTGTCGGGGACGGCTTACGATAGAATACGTCTTGTTTATCTTGACGAAATGGGCGCAATAGCTATCCCAATGCCAAAAGTATTCACGATGTTCAGTAGCTTTTCGATGGCTTCGCTTGCATTGCCGGGTATGAGTGGCTTTGTTGCTGAATTGGTAGTTTTTTTCGGAATAATTATTAGCCAAAAATATTTTTTCCTGCCAAAAATGCTAATTACTTTTCTAATGGCAATTGGAATCATATTAACTCCTATTTATTCATTATCTCTGTCACGACAAATGTTCTACGGATATAAGCTTTTTAATGCTCAAAACTCTTCTTTTTTTGATTCTGGACCACGAGAGTTATTTCTTTCAATTTCTCTCTTTTTACCCGTCCTAAGTATTGGTATGTACCCGGATTTCATTTTTTCATTGTCGGTTGACAGGGTAGAAATTATTATATCTAATTATTTTCTAAACGGTTTTCATAACTAAAAAATTCTATGATTTGAAAATTATTTAGAAGTCATTTTTTAGTAAAGAGAATTGAAACCCACACCGATACGAACCATATGAATCGATACAATATTGTATCGATTCATATGGTTCGTATCGGTTCACACAAAATTTTTATATGCACCATACTCTGTTGTAGTCGTAAGATACGTTCGTGAATTTAATTCTATGTTAAAGTAAAGGAACCATAACTATGCAACCCTACTCCAAATAGATTGACCCCAAAATAACATATCCAAATTATAAGAAAGCCTATAGACGCTACAATTGCCGAATTTTCGTCTTGTAAGTTTCGATTTGTTCGAGTATGTAAATAAATCGCGAATATGATCCAAGTAATAAATGCCCATGTTTCTTTTGGGTCCCAATTCCAATACGATCCCCATGCTTCATTAGCCCATACTGCTCCCGAAAGAATACCTATGGTTAAAAATAGAAACCCTAAACTAATAACCCGATAACTCCAATAATCCAATTCTTGAATCAATTGGGATCTGTAATAATTCTTGGCGAAAAAAAAAGAATCCTTTTGTATTTTTAAAAGATTATTTTTTTCACCGATGTATTCAATTTTACCAAGGGTAAATGAATCGTGTAATAAAGAATGACTTTCACAAAAAAGACAAAAAATTTTTATGCTTTTTCGAAATGTGATCACTAGAAGTGCTGCTGATAATAATGATCCACATAAAAGGGACGCATACCCCAATATCATCATCGTTACGTGCATTATTAACCATTCGGATTGAAGAGCAGGTACTAATATCGAAGATTCGTGTATTTCAGTTAAAAGCCCTGACATCGAAAAGCCTTGAGTAAAAACAGCACTTGAACTCGTTATTATGTTTAAAAAATTGTTCTTTTTTTTGAAATAGAGAACTATATGAATAAGGGAAAAACTCCATGATAGGAAGATTAGTGATTCATATAAATCACTTAGTGGAAAATGACCCGAATAAATCCAACGCGTAACTAATAATCCTGTTATAGAGAAAAAACTAACTAGCAGGCCCTTTTCGGATAAATGAGATAATTGTACCACTTCATCTACAAAAAAAAGGGTTGTTAAACGAATTAGAATTACGATTGAAAAAATTGAAAAGGAAATATGCGTTAATATATGTTCTAAGCTTGAAAATATCATACAATATTTTTAAAAATGCGTTGCCTAAAAGCAACTCAAGAGTTGAATTTATTATAGAATCTTTTTATTCTTTTTAAAGGATGACATGCCGCTACTCGGACTCGAACCGAGATGCTCTAGCACTGCTTCCTAAGAGCAGTGTGTCTACCAATTTCACCATAGCGGCTTGTGTTCAACTTATAATAGCTAAAATTTAGGGACTTAAGGGTTTTCATGGGTTTTCGACTACTCTATAATTGTATTGTAACTAGATAATTCGAACCTAAAATCTCAAGCAAGAGTCAATCAAGGGATAGAACTAAAAAAGGTTTTGTTTTACTTTTTAAATTTTAATGAACCTTTTCTCTTTCTTTTTTTAATTCCAGGAATAAAATGGAACAAAATAATTTTTTTAGGTTATCAATGAATAAAAAAAAAGAAAAAGAAGACATCCAAACTAGATACATTGTTCCTATTAAAAGTTCTTACTAAATTTTTGATTTAATTGAGTTGATAGTAGGAGATATATGAGTAATTTCTATATTAATTCTTACAAATCAAAAATAATAAAGTTATTTGAAAGTATTTCAAACTATTGGTTAATTCACTTAACTAAATATCTTAAGACCCCTATCAATATCAAAAAACGTCTATAGTCTATAGAGAAAAACAGAAAAGATAAAAAAAGAGATAAAACGAAAAATTGTCGTATTTTTTCTAGTAAATGTAACAAAAAATGTGTTGATGGGGAAACTAAGCTTTCCCGTCTGGGAAATGAAAAAATTCATGCAAAAAGTCTTTTTTTGTGTTCATTCGTTTGTCAGCAACAAATACTTTTTTATGAAAAAAGTATTTGTATTTACTAAATTCAGTAAAAGTAAAAAGGTTCCTTCTTTTTTTTACTGAATTTAGTAAATAACCTAAAAGTAACGACTATAAAATAAAAGATAAAAGAGTAAGTTGAGTTTCATTTTATATTTTTTTATATTTCCTATAAAATTTTAAATTTCCATTATCTAGTAAGTTGAGTCAATAAAGAATAAATGAGTCAATTTTTGAATGCATTCAGACTATTCCAACTTTATTACTTATTTTGTTTGCTGCACAAAAAAACTTTTTGAATTTCCAGTCAAAAGAGATTTACCTAATGAAAAAGCTTTTAAAGCCGTCCAATACCCCTTCCTTTTCCAAATATTTTTACGAATATGCTTTTTTGATGTAGAAATACGCTTTTTTGGAACTGCCATTTTAAAAGAATTCCTTATTGTTCTAATTGGATGTGAAAGACATGTATTCTTCAAAAGAAGTTCTTCCTTCCTATTATATTCATATATTCATTCGATTTATTTGCTAATGAATATTATCTTTGGAAAAAATAAATAGAATAAATATATAAGGTTTGGTTTTTTTAACTTTTTATATTTCCTAGAATCGACTTAAATTTTTATTAATTCGTATGCTTATTTGCGACTCTTTCCTATTAAACCCTAATATCCATTAAATTAAATAGGTTTGCTAGAGAAATAAAATTAGTTGAACTGAAATCTCTTAAACAAAAAGAATCAAATCTTGCATTTTTTATTTTTAGTTCTGTTTATTTTCAATGTTGTACATTGAATTTAGATGTGATAAAATACATAAAAAAGAATAAGATCCAAAATTTTGCTTATAAAAATGAAAAAATGCATTTTATTTTCTATTACCTTAACCGTTCAACTTCGTACACCGTACAAGAGAGTACGTTACACTTTCAAAAAATAGGAATTACTCTGTTTCATAAGATTTGACCGATTGTAATTTCTTGAGTTGAATATTTGAAGTATTTATAAGAAAATAAGAAAAACAAATAAATAAAAATAATAAGAAAAATGATAGCTTTCACTAGTTTTACTTAGTACATATCTTCCCTTTTAGTTATTCCTCTCAAAGAGGTAAGATCTGGTAAATCGGAAACAAGAAAAATCAATTAGGAAACTAAGAATTACAAAAAAAACTTTTTATGCAACAGACATATCAATATGGGTGGATTTTACCTTTCATTCCACTTCCAGTTCCTATATTCCTAGGGTTGGGTCTTCTTCTTTTTCCAACAACAACAATCAGACTTCACCGTATGTGGTCTTTTCAGAGTGTTTTATTGTTAAGTATAATCTTGGTTTTTTCAACCAATCTGTCTATTCAGCAAATAAATAGCAATTCTATTTATCAATATGTATGGTCTTGGCTCATTACTAACGATTTTTCTTTAGAATTGGGTTATTTGCTAGACCCACTT